ACTAAAAGAAGTTAATAAAATGAGTTTCAAACTTAAATCTTAAGTTTGGATTAAAAATCCGGTTTATTTTAGTTTTATCTTTTCTCCCACCTTCAGAAGAATAAAACATAGACATTTCGCCTATCATTAGAATTTTCTGAAAGGTAACTATCTCAGTTTCATATCATATAGAAATTTAGATTATATAGAATTTTTGAAAAAGACTTTCGAAAGGAAAGACTTACTATCTTTGGGATCTGATCCTACACCGCTGCTCAATACCTTAGTGGATCAACTCTATTACATAAGTTGATTACTAACGTTTGTCTCACATCATGACATAAGTAAGCAGTTCTTATTGTATCGGCCAAAACCTCGCTAATTGATCTTTACGGTGCTTACTCTATCAATTAGATACTTTACCCATAGACTAAAATAGCTAGGCATATCTATTTCTTCATATTTCAACTTCTATGAAGTTTCTTTCTTTTCTACAGCTAATAAAAATCGTTGTTTTAGACGATGCTTATGTAGAAAGCCCTTTTTTATAGTATTTACTAGTGAATTTGATCTTTCTTTACTTTTTTCTTTCTATAGTGGAGATAGTCGCACGTAATGACAGATCACGGCCATATTATTAAAAGCTTGTGGTAAGAATGGGTTTCGTTCGAGCGCTCGAAAATAATATTCCAAAGCTTTTGTGTGTTCTCCGTTACTTGTGTGGATAAGTCCTATGTTATAGAGTATATAACTTCGGTCATAGGGATCAATTTCTAGTCGCATAGCTTCATAATAATTCTGTAAAGCTTCCGCATAATTTCCTTCGGATTGGGCTGACATCCGTTACGGTCGTCATTCAATTCAAAGAATCTCCGTTACAGAACCGTACATGAGATTTTCATCTCATACGGCTCCTCCCTTATGTGCATAATGATAAAATGATAAAATAAAGAAGATGAAAAACTTCTCATTATGAACTGAGTAGGGCTAGTGTTTTTACAAGAAATCTCTAGCCAACCTTCCTGCAAGAGATCTTTTCTTAACATCAAACGTATTGGTACTAGAGAGAAATGATAACTCCAACAATTTCTTTGTTCTCAACGCTTCCCAAATTCCAGAAATAAGTCACTTCAACAGCCTTCGATGGTTATACGGGTATCCAAAATACAAACGAGATGGATGTTTGTTGTCCCAACCATTCTTTTAGTCCCAAGCCTGCTAAAGAAAGGGATAATTTATAACAAAGTTTTAGTGTTGTTGATTCCTAGGTGTAGTGCTTCTTCCCCTCTGCTGCCTATTGGTATTAGTGGACTAGGATTGACCTGTAATACCGAACCATAGGTATAACCTTTCGCTCAATACTAGAATCGAGAATTGAAACATAGCATCTGAGGCTGCATTAATCGAGGATACACGACAGAAGGAATTGTTCTATTTCCAAACTTTACCTTCAACAAGCGTAGATTTTTTTATTTTCTTTTTTTACCGATCACGAATCGTGTGTATTTCTTTTCTCGTAAGACTGAGAGTAATAAAAAAAAATCAAATCGCACCATCTCTGTAATAGGTAAATGCCTCTTTTTCTCCTGAAGTTGTCGGAATTATTCGTAATAAGATATTGGCTACAATTGAAAAGGTTTTATCAATAAAATTTCCATTTATCCGCGATCTAGACATAGGTAGCAATCCATTCTATCATTGTTCTCATTACTTCTCGCGGGAAAATGATCCCCCAAGGAAAAGAATTCTACAGTACGAAATAACATAAAAACATATTCATTCTCATGAAAAAAAGAAAAAAATGGTCAGTCTATTCGATCTTAAAAAATTCAATATTCAAAAAAAGAATTGATAAGAACTAAGAAATCAATATGGGAACCGGATTCGATTCCATCTTACTTTACTGGAATAGTCTACCAATGAAAGAAACTATTCTTATTTGATTGAAGTTACAGCTTAGAATAACCTCAGTTGGTTGAATTATGATACAAAGAAGAAAAAGAATCATTGTATGATGAAAATAGAATAACCGCCCATTTTTTTGTGTTGTATATTTACGTGTATACACTATACAATCAACTATAAAAAAATTCTTTATCTATTTCTATTTTTAATAGAATAGATAGATAGGATAAGGGTTTTTTTGATAACTCTAAAACTGGCCTATAAAGCAATTTGAGAATTCTTCTGATATGGAATCATAGTCTAAATAGATAGAATCATGATCTAAAGATATCCATTAACCATAAAATATAGACCCCTCGCTCAGTCAATTCATTATAATTTCTAATTTCTTGATTTAATCCGGTCGGTATAGTATAAATAGATAATCAGAAAAAGAAGAAAACATTGTTTTTGCAAACATGAATAGAAATAGAATTTTTTTTTTCGTTTTTGTAAGAAAACAATTTTCTCTTTATCCCCCCAGCCTAGAAGGAAAGATCCTGCTTTTATTATGATGAAAAATTTTCTATTTTGATCGCTTTCTAGTTAGATTCTAGTTAGAATTGATTGGTTGTACCTACCCAATAATCTAATATGAATGATTCATTATTCACTCTATTTTCGGTTTTGGGGTCATAATCATTATGTAGGAGAGATGGCTGAGTGGTTGAAAGCGTAGCATTGGAACTGCTATGTAGGCTTTTGCTTACCGAGGGTTCGAATCCCTCTCTTTCCTTACCTTCACCTAATTTACCGATCTTACTAACCACAATAGATCAAATATCAATGGATACAACTATTCCAACAGTTAGACCTTTCTTTGATATGGATTCTCTAATAGATTCTCTATTTCTAATGGCTGTGGTACGGAAAATACTGTTAAAGAAAAGAGTAGACAAGGAATGAAAATATCCCTCTCGGTCTATGACACCTAAATGGAAGAAAAATCCGGATCAAACCCTTATTTATCTTAACCTTAGGTTAATTTACTTCGCCGAAAGGGAGCAAAATGGGTCGAACCCTTATTCTTATTCGTTTTTATTTTCTTTTTTTTTTTTTAGGTTTAAGTCTGACGAGAATAATATTCTACAACTAGCAATTCATTTATTTTCAAGCCGACCCATTTATTATCTATTATTTGATTGACTAATCCTTTATATTGGAATGGTTGAAGAGTCAAATGGTTTGGCAATTCCTGAGGAGGGGATGAGTCGAGAGAATTTTGAATTAGAGCTCTAGATTTTTGTTCATCCCTCGCCGCAATAGTATCTCGGGGTTTGCAGCGATAACTTGGTATATCTACTATACGACCGTTGACTAAAATATGTCTATGGTTAACTAATTGGCGAGCTCCCGGAATAGTCGGAGCCATACCCAACCGAAAAAGGATGTTATCCAGGCGCATTTCAAGTAATTGTAGTAAAACCTGACCTGTTGACCCCTTTGCCTTTCCGGCGATACGAACGTATTTAAGTAATTGTCGTTCTGTAAGACCATAATGAAAACGCAATTTTTGTTTTTCTTCTAGGCGAATACGATATTGAGATTTTTTCCCGGAACGCGATTGGTTTCTAAGATCACTTCCAGCTCTGGGCCTTTTATTAGTTAGCCCCGGTAAAGCCCCCAGGCGACGTATTTTTTTTAAACGAGGACCTCGGTAACGCGACATAAAGACTCCTTCTTCTTATTTCTATTTAATTATTAATTCTTATTGATGAAATTTCATTTTACAGAATAAAACTAAACTAAAAATGAACTAAATTCTAAATAAAGATAAAGCCAAATTTACTGAAGTATTAAGAATAATGAGATGAGTTAGATAAATATAAAGATCTTTCTATTCTATATATAGCAAAAGAAAAGGACTCTTTTCGTGAGATAGTTGGATATTCCTATAACATAATAACATAAGAAATCAATGGCTTTTGCGAAAAGAGGAAGACACTTTATTTTATTTATTTTTTCAATATTCTTTGATTGCAAAGATGCATTATCAATCATGTAAAACATCGAATAAAACAAATAGCGAAAAGCCAACTATCGGAATCGAACCGATGACCATCGCATTACAAATGCGATGCTCTAACCTCTGAGCTAAGCAGGCTCACATAACATAAATTCAACATGCATAGGAATTCAACAAACTCTTAGAATCTTTGCTATTAACTATTTGAATTCTTGGCTCTTCCATCCATATAATTAGAATATATTAAAGAATATAATATAGAATAAAAAATAACTGTTAAATATTATATTATAGTAAATATTATAGAACATAACGATTAATTTAGCGATATAGAATTTTTTTTATCACGATTAAAGATTCTAAAAAAAAATCGATCGTTCAAGTATTCGAAATTTCAGGGTAAAATCAGTGAAAGAGAGACAGATATATAGGGTATGTATCCACCTATATTGAATTGCGGATACAGAAATGATAAAATCGTTTTTGATTGGATCGAATATGAGCCTCCTATAGAAGATGAAAGAAGATAGACAAGAGATCAAAGACAAAGCTTTTTCGAGACAGGAATCAGCATCTATCTAATGAATTAAATCTAATGAATTAAACGGTTCCGAGAAAGAAAAAAGGGAACGAGATCGCAATGAGATTTTCATCTCAAAAAGGGGGATATGGCGAAATTGGTAGACGCTACGGACTTAATTGGATTGAGCCTTGGTATGGAAACTTACTAAGTGATCACTTTCAAATTCAGAGAAACCCTGGAATTAAAAAATGGGCAATCCTGAGCCAAATCACGTTTTCCGAAAAAAAAAAAGGTTCAGAAAGCGAAAATCAAAAAAGGATAGGTGCAGAGACTCGATGGAAGCTGTTCTAACGAATGGAGTTGATTGTCTTACATTGGTAGAGGAATCCTTCTATCGAAACTTCAGAAAAGATGAAGGATAAACCTGTATACATAGAAGAATTGATGTGAATCGATTCCATATTGAAGAAAGAATCAAATATTCATTGATCAAAGCATTCACGCATAATCTGATAGATCTTTTGAAGAACTGATTAATCGGACGAGAATAAAGATAGAGTCCCGTTCTACATGTCAATACCGGCAACA